TTAAAAATAAGCTAAAGTAAGCTTTTGGGTTCATACCCCAAATATAAAGGAAATCCCTTTTTTTTAAAAATAAAGTGCCTGATAAAAGGATTATTCTGATAGGATAAATTATGTAAAATTTTACCTTTATTATATTTTATAGAATTAAACTATATCTTATAATTTCAAAAATTATCGTGCATCTTACACTAAAATATAATTTCAAATATGAGTAAAACTCACTTAGTAATTATTTCTATTTTAAATTTTATTTATAATTAATTCCAATAAAATATTTTTTTTATTTATTGTATTTTTCAGAACTTTAATTTCCATTTCATCAAACTCATGATTAGGATGTTGAATTGGTTTAGAAATTAATTTATTAAGATTTATCCCCCTAATATCTAACCCCAATAATTTACTAAACTCAGAAGCATCTCTAAAATATTTTCTAACACAATCTATTGCATCTATTAATTTTTTATTTGCTATTTTATTAAATCTTTTACTATTAAAAAATTTTTTAACAAATAATATTTTATCTATTCTTATTGATTCATCATTATTAATAAAAATAGGTTCTATCCCCTTTCATTTTTGATTCCCTAATATTATAGAAGGATTATCATGATTTAATTGTTTTATTTTAATAACCTGACAAAAAATTTCCCCCATAATTCTTTTATCTTATTATATAAACTTAAAATTTTTATTCTTAGTAATAATTTTTAATGTTTTAATTGGAACTATTAGTAGATTTAATCAAACATCATTACGAAAATTAATAGCTTTTTCCTCAATTAATAATTTAGGATGAATGTTATCAGCATTATCAATCAGAGAAAATTTATGAATGATATATTTTTTATTATATTCAATATTTATTTTTATTATATGCTTTTTATTTTATATTATTAATGTTTTTTATATTAATCAACTATTTAACTTAAATTTAAATTTTTCAATTAAATTTTCAATTTTAATTAATTTTTTATCTTTAGGTGGATTACCACCATTTTTAGGATTTTTTCCCAAATGAATAATTATTAATTATCTATTATCTAATAATTTATTTATTATTTCCTTTATTTTTACAATTTCAAGATTGATTATATTATTTATTTATATTCGTATTATTTATTCATCTTTTATATTTTATTCCATTAAATTAAAATGATACAAAATTTTTATCAAAAATAATTTTATAATTTTTATTAATATTTCTAGATTTATCTCTTTATTAGGTATAATTATTAGAACCTTATTTTTTTTTTAAGGTTTTAAGTTAAATTAAACTAATAATCTTCAAAATTATTTATAAAGAAATTTCTTTAAGCCTTAGTATTTTTATTTACACCTTAAAATTTGCAATTTCATATCATTATTGAATATAAGACTAAATATAATAAAAGAGAAATTTCTCGTTAATAAATTTACAATTTATCGCTTATTTAACTCAGCCATTTTATTAGCGAAAATGATTATTTTCAACAAATCATAAAGATATCGGTACCTTATATTTTATTTTTGGAATTTGAGCAGGTATAGTAGGAACTTCATTAAGTTTATTAATTCGAACTGAATTAGGAAATCCAGGATCACTAATTGGTGATGATCAAATTTATAATACTATTGTTACAGCTCATGCTTTTATTATAATTTTTTTTATAGTTATACCAATTATAATAGGAGGATTTGGTAATTGATTAGTACCTCTTATATTAGGAGCCCCAGATATAGCTTTCCCCCGAATAAATAATATAAGATTTTGATTACTACCCCCATCATTAGTATTATTAATTTCTAGAAGAATTGTAGAAAATGGAGCAGGAACAGGATGAACAGTATACCCCCCACTTTCATCTAATATTGCTCATGGAGGATCATCAGTTGACTTAGCAATTTTTTCCCTTCATTTAGCAGGAATTTCATCAATTTTAGGAGCTATTAATTTTATTACTACAATTATTAATATACGAGTTAATGGTATATCATTTGATCAAATACCTTTATTTGTATGATCAGTAGGAATTACAGCCTTATTATTAGTTTTATCTCTTCCAGTATTAGCAGGAGCTATTACTATACTTTTAACAGACCGAAATATTAATACTTCATTTTTTGACCCAGCTGGTGGAGGTGATCCTATTTTATATCAACATTTATTTTGATTTTTTGGTCATCCAGAAGTTTATATTTTAATTTTACCAGGATTTGGTATAATTTCCCACATTATTTCTCAAGAAAGAGGAAAAAAGGAAACATTTGGATGTTTAGGTATAATTTATGCTATAATAGCAATTGGATTATTAGGATTTATTGTATGAGCCCATCATATATTTACTGTAGGAATAGATATTGATACACGAGCTTATTTCACATCAGCAACTATAATTATTGCCGTACCTACAGGAATTAAAATTTTTAGTTGATTAGCTACTTTACATGGAACTCAAATTAATTATAGACCTTCAATATTGTGAAGTTTAGGATTTATTTTTCTCTTCACAGTAGGTGGATTAACAGGAGTTGTTTTAGCTAATTCATCAATTGATATTACACTTCATGATACTTATTATGTAGTAGCTCATTTCCATTATGTTTTATCAATAGGAGCTGTATTTGCTATTTTAGGTGGTTTTATTCATTGATATCCCCTATTTTCAGGTTTAATAATAAATAATTACTTATTAAAAATTCAATTTATCTCTATATTTATTGGAGTAAATTTAACTTTTTTCCCCCAACATTTTTTAGGTCTAGCAGGTATACCACGTCGTTATTCAGATTACCCAGATAGTTTTATATCTTGAAATATTATTTCATCCTTTGGATCATATATTTCCCTTATTTCAATAATAATAATAATTATTATTGTATGAGAATCAATAATTAATCAACGTATTATTTTATTCCCCCTAAATATACCTTCATCAATCGAATGATACCAAAATCTTCCGCCTTCAGAACACTCTTATAATGAATTACCAATTTTAAGTAACTTCTAATATGGCAGATTATATGTAATGGATTTAAACCCCATTTATAAAGGTTTTATCCTTTTTTTAGAAATGGCAACATGATCTAATTTAAATTATCAAAATAGAGCCTCTCCTTTAATAGAACAAATTATTTTTTTTCATGATCATATCTTAATTATTTTAATTATAATTACAATTTTAGTTGGATACTTAATATTAAACTTATTTTTTAATTCTTATATTAATCGATTTTTATTAGAAAATCAAATAATTGAATTAATTTGAACTATTTTACCAGCTATTACTTTAATTTTTATTGCTTTACCATCTCTTCGTTTACTTTACTTATTAGATGAACTTAATAACCCATTAATTACTTTAAAATCAATCGGACATCAATGATATTGAAGTTATGAATATTCAGATTTTAATAATGTTGAATTTGATTCGTATATAATTAATTCTAGAGAAAATATTAATAATTTTCGCCTATTAGATGTTGATAATCGAATTGTTTTACCAATAAATAATCAAATTCGTATTTTAGTTACAGCTACAGATGTTATTCACTCATGAACAGTTCCATCTTTAGGAGTAAAAGTAGATGCTAACCCCGGCCGATTAAACCAAACAAGATTTTTTATTAATCGACCAGGAATTTTTTTTGGTCAATGCTCAGAAATTTGTGGAGCAAATCATAGATTTATACCAATTGTAATTGAAAGAATTTCAATTAAAAATTTTATTAATTGAATTAATAATTATTCATTAGATGACTGAAAGCAAGTATTGGTCTCTTAAACCATTTTATGGTAATTTAGCACCTACCTCTAATGAAAGAATTAGTTAATTAATAACATAAATATGTCAAATTTAAATTATTACCAAAGTAATATTCTTTTATTCCTCAAATAATACCAATTAATTGAATTTTTTTCTTTATTTTTTTTATTTGTATTTTCTTAATTTTTATTATTATAAATTTTTATATTTTTAATTATAAAATAATTAAAATAAACAATAAAAATATAATTAAAATTTCCCCTAATCAAAATTGAAAATGATAAATAACTTATTTTCAATTTTTGATCCATCTACTAATATTTTAAATCTACCATTAAATTGAATTAGAACTTTTATTGGATTAATATTTATTCCCTATTCTTTTTGATTTATCCCAAATCGACATTTTATTTTATGAAATTTTATTTCTAATAAACTTCATAATGAATTTAAAACTCTTTTAGGTAAAAATAGATTTAAAGGATCAACATTTATTTTTATCTCACTTTTTTTTTTCGTATTATTTAATAATTTTTTAGGATTATTTCCTTACATTTTTACAAGTACAAGACATTTAAATATTTCACTATCAATTTCATTAACATTATGATTAAGATTTATAATTTATGGATGAATTAATAATACTCAACATATATTTATTCACATAATTCCACAAGGTACCCCCACTATTCTTATACCATTTATAGTATTAATTGAAACAATTAGTAATATTATTCGACCAGGAACTTTAGCAGTTCGTTTAACAGCTAATATAATTGCAGGACACTTATTATTAACATTATTAAGTAGAACAGGAACTAATATATCTAACTACCTATTAATTATTTTAATTTTTGTTCAAATTTTATTATTAATTTTAGAATCAGCAGTTGCGGTTATTCAAGCTTATGTAATTACTATTCTTAGAACACTTTATTCTAGAGAAACTAATTAATGTCAATAAATCATAATCACCCATATCATTTAGTAGACTATAGTCCCTGACCCCTAACTGGAGCAATTGGAACTATAACTTTAGTTACAGGATTAATTAAATGATTTCATAATTTTAATATTAATCTTCTTATATTAGGTTATTTAATTGTATTATTAACTATATATCAATGATGACGAGATATTTGTCGAGAAGGAACATATCAAGGTAAACACACTATTTTAGTTTCCAATGGACTTCGATGAGGAATAATTTTATTTATTATCTCAGAAATTTTTTTTTTTATTTCCTTTTTTTGAGCATTTTTTCATAGAAGTTTATCCCCTAATATCGAAATTGGAGCTATATGACCTCCTATAAGTATTATTCCATTTAATCCATTTCAAATTCCACTATTAAATACAATTATCTTAATTACATCAGGAATTACAGTAACTTGAGCCCATCATTCATTAATAGAAAATAATTTCACTCAAACTTCACAAAGATTATTTATTACAATCATTCTAGGAATTTATTTTACAATCTTACAAGCTTATGAATATATTGAAGCACCATTTACTATTGCTGACAGAATTTATGGATCAACTTTTTTTATAGCAACAGGATTCCACGGTCTTCATGTTATTATCGGAACAATTTTTTTAACTACATGCTTTATTCGTCATTTAAATAATCACTTTTCAAGCAATCATCATTTTGGATTTGAAGCAGCAGCATGATACTGACACTTTGTAGATGTAGTATGACTTTTCCTTTACATCTCAATTTACTGATGAGGAAATTAATTATTTATATAATATATTTAGTATATTTGACTTCCAATCAAAAAGATTAATATTCAATTAATATAAATAATTATCATATTAATAATTTTATCCTTAATAATAATAGTAATTTCAAATTTATTTATAATAATTTCATTTATTATTTCAAAAAAATCACTTTTAGATCGAGAAAAATGTTCCCCATTTGAATGTGGATTTGACCCTAAATGCTTAGCTCGAATTCCATTCTCTTTACATTTTTTTTTAATCACTATAATTTTTTTAATTTTTGATGTAGAAATTGCCCTTATTTTTCCCCTTATTCCCACATTTAAAATAGTTAATTTTTTTATTTGATATAAAACTAGTTTTTTCTTTATTATTATATTATTAATTGGTTTATATCACGAATGAAATCAAAATATATTAAATTGAATTAATTAAAAATAATTATCAGGATTATAGTTTAAATAAAACATTTGATTTGCATTCAAAAAATATTGAAATTCAATTTATCTTAAAATAAGAAGCAATTTGCATTTAGTTTCGACCTAAAAGATAGAGTATATAATACTCCTTATTTATCTTATTAATTGAAACCAAATTAGAGGTATATCACTGTTAATGATAAAATTGAATAAAAAATTCCAATTAGAAATATATATCAATTAAGCTGCTAACTTAATTCATAGTGATTAAAATCATTAATATTTCTTCATTTATATAGTTTAAAAATAAAACCTTACATTTTCATTGTAATAATAAAATAAATAATTTTTATAAATAATAATAATATATATATATATATATATATATATATATATATATATATAACTAACTTATTTAAAGATTTATTAATCACCCTAATATCTTCAATATTATACTCTCAAATTTAAGCTATTTAAATTTATAATATTAATATAAAAATAAAAATTATTATTCATAAAACAAATCTAAATAAAAAAATTTTAAAATTATTTAATTGATAAACATAAAAAATAATAGAATAATTCTTAATAATATTATAAATACCCTGTCTTTTATAAATTTCACCTCAACCTATATCAATATTTTTTAATAATTTTTGTCCTAAATTTAAAAAACTATAATTTATTATATAAGTTGATAAACCAGGTAAAAATCATATTATAGTTAAAAAAATTCTTAAATTATAAGTTATTATAAATTTATTTATAGAATAAATACCCATATTACTAATAATATAACCCAATAATATTCCAATTAATCTAACATAAATTACTATTATTTTTATATTAAAAGAAAGATAAATTATATAAGGATAAGAAAAAATTATTCAACTTAAAAATCTACCAGAAACTAATCTCATAAATAATAATAAAAATATACCCTTTAATATAATAAAATCTTCGTCATATAAATTATAAATTGATAATAAATTAAAATCATTCACTATTAAATATATTAATAAACGAATAGTATAAAATATAGTTAAACCTGTAGAAACATAATATAAATAATAAACAAATAAATTTAAATTTCTTATTCTAATTACTTCTAAAATCATATCCTTAGAATAAAATCCAGCTAAAAAAGGAATACCACATAAAGCTAAATTAGAAATATTTATACATAAAGAAGTTAATGGAATATATAATCTAATCCCCCCTATTATACGAATATCTTGATTATCTCTTATTATATGAATAATAACCCCAGCACATATAAATAATAAAGCTTTAAATATAGCATGAGTTAGTAAATGAAAAAAAGCCAAATCCCCATAACCTATTCTTAAAATTCTTATTATTAATCCTAATTGTCTCAAAGTTGAAAGAGCAATAATTTTTTTTAAATCAAATTCATAATTAGCACAAATACCAGCTATAAATATAGTTAAACCAGATAATAATAATAATATTTTAAAAAAAAATATATCAACTAATAAATTATTAAATCGAATTAATAAATAAACACCAGCAGTTACTAAAGTAGAAGAATGAACTAAAGCAGAAACTGGAGTTGGAGCTGCTATAGCAGCAGGTAATCATGATCTAAAAGGAATTTGAGCTCTTTTAGTTATAGCAGCTAAAATAACTAAAACACCAATAATTTTTATTGAATAATCATTAGATATAAAATCTAAATAAAAAATATAATTTCAACTTCCATAATTAACCATCCAAGAAATTAATATTAAAATTATCACATCCCCAATCCGATTTGATAAAGCAGTTAATATCCCAGCATTATAAGACTTAATATTTTGATAATAAATAATTAAACAATAAGAAACTAAACCTAAACCATCTCAACCTAAAAAAATTCTAATTATATTAGGACTAATAATTAATAAAATTATTGAAAAAACAAATAACAGAACTAAAATAATAAAACGATTTAAATTTAATTCTGAACTTATATATCTCTTTCTATAAAAAATTACAGAAGAAGAAATTAATGAAACAAATATTATAAATAATAAAGATATTCAATCTAACAAAATAGATATAACAATATTTATTGAATTAAAAGAAATAATCTCCCACTCTAATAATATTACCATATTATTTATAATAAAATAAATTATTATAAAAAAATTAATTAATATAAAAAAAAATAAAAAAAAAAATCTAATAAAACAAAGAGAATATTTATTTATAACCTAAAATGACTAACATCATATTTTTGACACCACAAATCAATATTTTTTTTAATTTATTTAAGTAAAATCAAATTATTCTATAATCAATTTTTAAAACTAATACATTTAAGGGTAATCAATGCAATATTAATATTAAATATTCTCGTGATACTCCTCTATAAAATCTATAAATACCTAAATTATATTTTCCATGCTGAGTATAAGAAAATAAATATAATCTATAACCAGCTCTAAAAAAAGAAATTCCTATTAATATAATTATGCTAATTCAAGATCAACTCACTAATCTATTAATTAATCTAATTTCTCCTATTAAATTTAATGAAGGGGGAGCAGCTATATTAGAAGATATAAATAAAAATCATCACATTCTTATTGAGGGTATAAAATTTATTATACCCTTATTTAAAAATAATCTTCGTCTTCCTAAACGTTCATATCTAATATTAGATAAACAAAATATTCCAGAAGAACATAATCCATGACCAATTATTAAAATATAAGCTCCAATAAATCCCCAATAATTCATTGTTATAATTCCCCCAATTACTATTCTTATATGAGCAACTGAAGAATAAGCAATTAAAGATTTTATATCAACTTGACAAAAACACTTTAATCTAATATATAACCCACCAATTAAACTAATTACAACTCAAATAAACCCTATTTTTAAATTAATTTTTTGTAAAATAATTAAAATACGTAATAAACCATAACCACCTAATTTTAATATAATAGCAGCTAAAATTATTGAACCAGAAACAGGAGCCTCAACATGAGCCTTTGGTAATCATAAATGAGTAAAATATATAGGTATTTTTACTAAAAAAGCTATTACTATTCTTAAATATAATAATAATATATCATAATTATAAAATTTTATAAAATATATTATTATTCTTCTTATTTTACTATAAATAAAAAAAATTCCTAATAATAAAGGTAAAGAAACAAAAAGAGTATAAAATAATAAATATATACCAGCTTGAATTCGCTCAGGTTGATACCCTCACCCAATAATTAATATTAAAGTAGGAATTAATCTCCCCTCAAAAAATAAGTAAAATATAAATAAATTTATAACTCTAAAAGTTAAATATAATATAACTAACAATAAAATAATATTTACTAAAAAAAAATTATCATAAAACTTTATCTTATATAAATTTTCTCTTGCTATAATTATTAAACTTCTAATCCAAATTCTTAATAAAATTAAACCATAAGAAATTAAATCACAACCTATTATATAACTTAAATTAGAAAAATTTATAATATTTAAAGTTAAATTTATAAATATTAATATTATTATTATTATTATTAATTGAACCATTCAAAATATATTTTTTTTTAAACATAAAGGAATTATAAATAAAATTATAAATAAAAATTTTATCATTTAAATTAAATTATATCTTTGAAAATAATCATTACCATGAGTACGAATTATAGAAACTAAAATAGAAAGACCTAAAGCTCCCTCACAAACTGAAAAAACTAAAAAAACTATTAATATATATATATTATATTCTAATATTATTAAATATATTATTATAAAAAAAAAAATTCTTAAAACTATAAATTCTAATCTTAATAATACAATTAATAAATGTTTATGTTTAGAAACAAAAATTATATTACCAAATAAAAATATCAAAAAAATTACTAATCATATATTTATTATCATTTGTTTTTATAGTTTAATAAAAAACCTTGGTCTTGTAAATCAAAAATAAGAAAACTCTTTAAAAACTTCAAAGAAAAAGAATATCTTTATCTATAATCTCCAAAATTATTATTTTTATTAAACTATTCTTTGATATCATCAAAATATTTTTATCATTATCATTAATTTCGACATCAATTTTTATATTTTTCCTAAATCATCCATTTTCTATAGGATTAATAATTTTAATTCAAACTCTTTTTATATGTATATTATCAAGAATATTAATTAATACTTATTGATTTTCCTATATCTTATTCTTAATTTTCTTAGGAGGTTTATTAGTTTTATTTATTTATGTTTCTAGAATTGCCTCAAATGAATTATTCAAAATTTCCCCCTTTAATAAAAGATTCTTTTTTTTATTATTAACCCTATTAATTATTAGATTTTTTTTTAAAAATAATTTATTTTGAATAAATTTTTCATTTAATGATGAAATAAATAATTTTTTTAATTTATTTTTATTTTTTAATAATGAATTTAATTTTAATTTATCCAAATTATATAATGAACAAACTTACATATTAACTTTAATAATAATTATTTATTTATTTATTGCCCTTATTGCAGTAGTAAAAATTACTAATATTTTTTTCGGACCTTTACGCTCATCAAATATTTAAAATAATTAAATAATTAATGATAAATATTTTTAAACCTATTCGAAAAACTCACCCCATTATTAAAATTATTAATAATTCATTAATTGATCTTCCCTCCCCATCTAATATTTCATCATGATGAAATTTTGGATCACTTTTAGCATTATGCTTAATAATTCAAATTATCACAGGATTATTTTTAACTATGTATTATACAGCTAATATTGAAATAGCTTTTTATAGAGTAAATTATATTTGCCGAAATGTTAATTATGGTTGATTAATTCGAACATTACATGCTAACGGAGCATCATTTTTTTTTATTTGTATTTATTTACATATTGGACGAGGAATTTATTATGAATCTTTTAATTTAATATATACTTGAATAGTAGGAGTTATTATTTTATTTTTATTAATAGCTACAGCATTTATAGGATATGTTTTACCCTGGGGACAAATGTCATTTTGAGGAGCAACAGTTATTACTAACTTACTTTCCGCTATTCCTTATTTAGGAACAATATTAGTAAATTGAATTTGAGGGGGATTTGCAGTAGATAATGCAACTTTAACTCGATTTTACACATTCCATTTTTTATTTCCATTTATTATCATAATATTAACAATAATTCATTTATTATTTTTACATCAAACAGGATCTAACAACCCTCTTGGAATTAACAGTAATTTAGATAAAATTCCCTTTCACCCATTTTTTACATTTAAGGATTTAATTGGATTTATTATTTTAATTTTATTATTAACTTTACTTTCTCTTATCAATCCATATTTATTAGGAGATCCAGATAATTTTATTCCAGCAAATCCTTTAGTAACTCCTATTCATATTCAACCAGAATGATACTTTTTATTTGCTTATGCTATTCTACGATCAATTCCTAATAAATTAGGAGGAGTTATTGCTTTAGTAATATCAATTTTAATTTTAATTATTTTACCTTTTACTTTCAATAAAAAAATTCAAGGAATTCAATTCTATCCCCTAAATCAAATTTTATTTTGATCTTTAGTTACAATTATTATTTTATTAACTTGAATTGGTGCTCGATCAGTTGAAGCCCCATATATTATTACAGGACAATTACTAACAATTTTATATTTTTCTTATTTTATTATTAATCCTATTTTAAATAAAATATGAGATAATTTAATTTTTAACTAATTAATGAGCTTGTTATAAGCATTWGTTTTGAAAACATAAGAAAGAATATTTATTCTATTAATTTATACTAAAATTATTTAATAACCTAAAAATATTTTTAATCCTATAAAAAATAATAAAAAATTTAAAGAAATAGGTAAATATCTCTTTCAGCATAAATATATTAACTTATCATATCGATAACGAGGTAAAGTACCCCGAACTCAAATAAAAAAAAATGACAATAAAACTAACTTTATATAAAAAATTAAAGTTAAATCATAACCTCCTATATATATAATTACAAATAATAAACTCATAAATAAAATTCTAGAATATTCAGATAAAAAAATTAAAGCAAATCCCCCTCTTCTATACTCAATATTAAACCCTGATACTAACTCTCTTTCTCCTTCAGCAAAATCAAATGGAGTACGATTAGTCTCAGCTATTAATGAAGATAAAAAACATAATCCCAAAGGTATTATTAAAAATATAAATCAAATTATAACTTGATAATCAAAAAATTTTATTAAATTAAAATCCATAATTATAATAATTCTAGATATTATAATTAATGATATTCTAACTTCATAAGAAATAGTTTGAGCTACTGCCCGTAAACCACCTAATAAAGAATAATTTGAATTTGATGATCAACCAGCAACTATCAAAGTATAAACCCCAATTCTAGTACAACATAAAAAAAATAAAATTCCTAAATTAAATATAATTATATTAAATATATAAGGAATTAATATTCAAACTATTAAAGATAAAATAAATCTCATTACAGGAGAAAAATAATATACTAAATAATTTGAATAATTTAAATAAACTTGTTCCTTAGAAAATAACTTAATAGCATCACAAAATGGCTGAAGTAAACCTATATATCCTATTTTATTAGGACCCTTACGAATTTGAATATAACCTAAAACTTTACGCTCTAATAAAGTTAAAAAAGCAACCCCAATTAAAACACCAATAATTAAAATTAATATCCCAATTAAAATATTTATTAAATCTAATAATATCATATACTATTTATATATTAAATATAATATATATATATGAATTCTAAAATCATTACAATTTTCTGCCAAAATAGCCTAAAATTATATTATTAATATTCATTTTTATAAAATTATTTTAAATATTTGATCCTTTCGTACTAAAATATCTTATTTTATTAAAGATAGAAACCAACCTGGCTTACACCGGTTTGAGCTCAGATCATGTAAGATTTTAATGATCGAACAGATCAAAATTTTAAACTTTTGCATTTAAATTTTATCTTAATCCAACATCGAGGTCGCAAACTTTTTTTTTTATTTGTACTAAAAAAAAATATTACGCTGTTATCCCTAAGGTAATTTTTTCTTTTAATCATTATTAATGGATCAATTATTCACTTATTTATGTTCAAATTTTAAAAAAAGTTTATTAAATTTTTCTATCACCCCAACAAAATATTTTAATTAATTATTATATTTAATTATATATTTAATAATAATTAATCAAAATATAAAACTCTATAGGGTCTTCTCGTCTTTTAACTTTATTTTAGCTTTTTAACTAAAAAATTAATTTCTAAACATAAATTAGAGACAGTTTATATTTCATCAAATCTTTCATACAAGTCTTCAATTAAAAGACTAATGATTATGCTACCTTTGTACAGTCAATATACTGCAGCCCTTTAATATTCTATCAGTGGGCAGATTAGACTTTAAATTATTATCAAAAAGACATGTTTTTGATAAACAAGTGAATATAAATTTTTGCCGAATTCCTTTAATTTACTTAAATATAAATTTTATTTAATTTTAATTTATTATACTAATTTTATCATTATTTCTAATTTTATTAAATTATAAATTATTTTTTCATAAAAATTTAAATTTTTTTATTTTAAATTTTATTTTTAAATAAAATTTTTTATAATAAACTATAATTTTTAAACAATATAAATCTTAAAAATTTTAATTTAAATTATTCATTAATTATAAATTTTTAATTTAAAGCTTATCCCCTAAAATATTTAAATTTAAATTTTTATAATTAATTAATTAATTATAAAATTATTTAAATTTAAAATTAAATTTTTTTCTGAAAAAACTAGATATATTTAAAAACGATTAACATTTCATTTCTAATTAATTATTAAAAATAATTATACAACATTAACTTTTTTAATTAATTAACTCTTTTAAATTCGAGATTTATTTAAATAAATTATTATTATTTAATAAACTCTGATACACAAGATACAATAATTTAAATTTACTTTTTAATTAATTTTATTTCATTTATTTATAAATTCCTTTACAGTAATATTTAGCTATAAAAATATTAATTTTTTCTATTAAAAATACTTAAACCCCCATTTTTTCTTTTTAATATTAAAATTTTTTTTATTAAACTTAAATTATTAATTATCCCCCTCAAATTAATTAATTTTTAATTTCTTTTCAATGTAAATGAAATACTTTTACAAGCTCTAATTTGTTCTTTCTAGAAACACTTTCCAGTACCTCTACTTTGTTACGACTTATTTCAATTTTTAAATGAAAGTGACGGGCAATATGTACATATTTTAATTTAAAATCATTTTAATAAACTAATTAAAATTACATTTAAATCCACCTTCAAATTTTTATTACAATAAAATTATCCATATAAATATATTTAATGTAATCCATCATATTCTTAATTATATTCTGCATCTTGATCTGATTTAACTTTTTATAATAAACTTTAAATATTATTTTCCCTAAAAAATATTTTTTTAACAATGATATACAAAATTATAAATTAAGTAAATTTATTCGTGGATTATCAATTATTAGACAGATTCCTCTAAATGAACTAAAATACCGCCATATTATTTAAGTTTCAATAAATTATTATTTACTATTTTAGTATTATAAATTAATTTTTTAATAATAGGGTATCTAATCCTAGTTTATATTAAAATTTATTAAATCATAATTTTTAAATAAAATTTAATTAAATTAAAATTTCACTTAATAATTTAATATTTATTTTAATAATTTTTATTATTTATTATATACTGAAATAATTTAATTTAACTTTTGTTTAACCGCAACTGCTGGCACAAAATTAGTTATTAATTTTTATATTACTAAATCTTAATTTCTTAAATTTTTAATATTAATTACTACTAAAATTAAATTAATTATTATTTAAATAATTAAAATTATACACTAAAATTTATATGTAAAATAAATTTATAATAAATTTTCAAAAACATAATTATTTTATTATATATTAAAAAATTTCACATAGAATTTTTTTTTTTTTTTTTTTATATTATATATTTAATATAAATTAATAAATTTTTATTATTTCTCTTATTTTTTTTCTTATAATATTCATATTAAAAATTAATATTAAGATAATCCGAATACAGATCATTTAAATAAAGAATAATTATTAATATATAAATTTAATTAAATTTTATTTAATATATTTTTTAATTTAATATTTATTAAATATTTATATATATATATATATTATAATTTAATTAAATATTTATATATATATATATATATGTAAGTAAATGACTATTTACATAGTTTATTAACCATTTTTAATAATTTTTATATTAAATATAAATTA